TTTAATTATATAATAGTGTATATTACTAATATAACAAAGTTTAGTATAAAAGGTTCGGTTGCACTATGAAATTTTTATATATTAATCGAGACATAGTTATTATTTAATTTTTAAACTTGTGTGTACATATGTGCATTATTATATATATACTAACACATAAAATTATTTGCTATACGCGCTGGTCGGATCATTCCTGGTTTTGGGGTTTGACAGGACTTATATGAACTGCTCGGCGTAGGGGGGTAGGGGGGTTTGTCGAGCAAAATCTTGTGTAGGCAAGAGGAGGGATATCTTAGATAAAAGTGAAGGTTATATTGCAGATGTATGCACTTGATATCCATATATGTGGTTATCTTATGAATGCTTATGAAGTGTTACAGTTGTAATATAAATATCAAGGAAATGTACCACCTTATTTGTTCGTTACTCTGAAAGTGACCAAATGTCAAATGAAAGAGACCTAAAAAAAAGAAAACCCTATGCATATAAGTGAACGCCTTGGCATGGTGGGTCATGGATAATTAGTATTACACCAATAATCAAATGCCAGTTATAGTTATCCGGGGATGGAAGGTTTACCACTTATGGCCCTGAAATAGGAACCAGATGCCAGTAATAGTTCATTCTGTGCGACCCCCACAATAGTTGTCCCTGACCCATCAAGGACCGTGTACATTAAGTTATAACCGGTTGGTGGTCTCTTACTACATTAATATAGTGAGGTCCTATTTTAGTTGGGTCATTGCAGAGTAAAATTAGGAGATGGATTGAATAGGTAGATACTCCAGGTATCAGGTTAAAATAACATATTGCAAACCTTAATTTTATGCTTTATGGTTATATTACGTTTAATGTTGATGTTATAGTGTACTTAAACTTATTTTAAGGATTAATAATGTTATGTTTGAAACCATTGATGTAATATTATGCATAATATGTACTATACCATTATGTACTATATACATAATATGTACTATACCATTATGTACTACTTACATAATATGTACTATACCATTATGTACTATATACATATTATGTAATACGAGCATACTGTGTATAACACATGTACTGTCTATGACATCATTATGTATTTGGCCATTTACTATGCTACATGCATAGGGTGTACTGTCCCATCATGTATATGGCCATACAATGGATTATATCATATGTATAGGATTATATTTGTACTAATTATTATATAGTACTATTATATATTCAGGAAATAGTTTAGCTTAGAATACTAGCTTTGGGAGTTAGTGGTGGGAGTTAAAATCTCCTTTTTCTGGGCACTAAGGGGGATTTAAACCTCCGATCTTCGGATTACAAGACCGACGCTTTGTAGGCTAAGCTATTAGTGCGGGTTTATTTTAATAGGTCATTTTCTAGTGAGGCTGTCAATGGGTTAATGATAAGGATTAGTATGAAGTATAGGATGGAAGCGACTTGACCAATGATAACGTATGGGTGTTCTACGGGTATTCCTCCGATTCAGGTTAGGATTGCTACGTCTATTACTAGTGTTCAGAATAAGAATTGGGCGAAGGGTCGGAATGTTAACCCTTGTCGTTTAGAGGTATGGAGTATGGGTACTAATATAAGGATTAAGATTGAGAATAGGAGGGCTAGTACTCCGCCCAGTTTATTGGGGATAGATCGTAGGATGGCGTAGGCAAATAGGAAGTACCATTCTGGTTTAATGTGTGTGGGTGTAACCAAGGGGTTGGCGGGTGTAAAATTGTCGGGGTCTCCTAATAGGTTGGGGGAGAATAGTGCTAAAGATGTAAGGGTTAGGAGTAGAAGTGTAAAGCCTAATAAATCCTTATAAGAAAAGTATGGATGAAATGTAATTTTATCTGCGTTTGGGTTTAATCCGATGGGGTTGTTTGATCCTGTTTCATGCAGGAAAAGTGCGTGTAGGGTTGTGACTGCTGAAATTGCAAATGGTAAAATAAAGTGGAAGGCAAAGAATCGTGTTAGTGTTGCGTTGTCTACGGAAAAGCCTCCCCAAATTCATTGTACTAGAGTATTTCCTACGTAAGGAATTGCAGAAAGGAGGTTAGTAATTACGGTGGCCCCTCAGAATGATATTTGGCCTCATGGTAGTACGTAGCCGACGAATGCGGTTATTATTACTAGGAGTAAAAGTACTACACCAATATTTCAAGTTTCTTTATACAAGTAGGATCCGTAGTATAGGCCTCGGCCAATATGTAAATAAATGCAAATAAAGAAGAAAGAGGCTCCATTAGCATGTATATTTCGGATTAGTCAGCCATAGTCTACATCACGGCAGATATGGGCAACTGAGGAGAAGGCGGTTGAGATGTCTGAGGTGTAGTGTATTGCTAGGAAGAGTCCTGTTAGGATTTGTATTGCTAAACATAGTAGGAGAAGGGAGCCGAAGTTTCATCATGAGGAAATACTGGCTGGGGCAGGGAGGTCAATTAATGAGCTGTTGACGGTTTTAAGGAGCGGGTGCGTTTTTCGTAGGCTGGCCATTAGAGGTTCTCATAGTTGAATACAACGGTGGTTTTTCAAGTCATTGGTCTCGGTTAAAGTCCGGGTGGGAATTATGAGTTATCTTTTTTTTATGTTTTTGTTTGGGTTGGTGGTGGGTTTAGTAGCTGTGGCTTCAAATCCGGCGCCTTATTTTGCTGCTTTAGGTTTGATTATGGCGGCGGGTGCTGGCTGTGGGGTGTTAATAGGTCATGGTGGGTCTTTTTTATCTTTAGTTTTATTTTTAATTTATTTGGGAGGAATATTAGTGGTATTTGCTTATTCAGCGGCTTTGGCTGCTGAGCCTTATCCTGAGACTTGAGGGGATCGATCGGTTATTGTATATGTTTTGGTATATTTATTAGTAGTAGGAGTGGCGGCTTGATGATGTTGTGGGGGATGATATGAGGGGTTTTGGGGTTTTGTAGAGGGTAAGGAGTTTTTTGTTGTACGGGGTGATACTAGTGGGGTTGCCTTAATATATTCTTTTGGTGGGGGTATGTTAATTGTATCTGGTTGAGTATTACTATTAACGCTTTTTGTTGTACTTGAGTTGACTCGGGGTCTAAGTCGGGGGGCCCTTCGTGCAGTTTAAATTGTAAGGAGGAGAATGGCTAGGGTAGTGGTTAAAAGGAATATTGTTAAGTATACTTTGACTATGCCTTGGGGACTGCTTATAATTGTGGCAATTTTGATTTGTAAGGAAGAGAGACCTTTTGGGCCTGCAGCTTCAAATCATGTTTGGTCTACAAGTTGTGTGGCAATCAGTTGTCCTATTGTGAGGTTAAGTTTGGGTACTGTACGGTGTATAATGGCAGGGAAGTATCCTAATATATTTGAAAAATTATGTAGTGGGAGAATTGGGGTAATTTTAAATTGTTTTGACGTTGTTGATGCTAAGCTTATGGCAGCTATAAGGCCAACAATTGTTACCATTAGGGCGGCTAACTTTAGGGTGGACGGTATAGTTATAGTGGGGGTTTTTAATGGTAAAAAATTTGATGTAAGAATTAGGCCTGCAATAATACTTCCTCAAGCTAATCGTTTAATTGGATTAATTACGGCTGGGTTATTTTCATTAATGGGGGAGAGGGGGAGGAACCGGGGATTACCCATTACTACAAAAAAGACTACACGGAAGCTGTATACTGCAGTGAAGGAGGTGGCAATTAATGTAAGGGAGAGGGCTCAGGCGTTTAGGTAAGAAGTATTTAGGGCTTCAATGATGGCGTCTTTTGAGAAAAACCCTGCCAAGAAAGGGGTTCCTGTAAGTGCGAGGCTACCAATAGTTAAACAGGAAGAAGTGAATGGTATTAGTTTGTGTAAGCCTCCTATTTTTCGGATATCTTGTTCATCATTTAAGCTGTGAATAATAGATCCTGAGCATAAAAAGAGCATGGCTTTGAAGAAGGCATGTGTACAAATGTGTAGAAATGCTAATTGGGGTTGATTTAACCCAATAGTTACTATTATGAGGCCTAGTTGGCTTGATGTTGAGAAGGCAACAATTTTTTTGATATCATTTTGGGTTAAGGCGCAGGTGGCTGTAAATAGTGTAGTAAGGGCTCCCAAACAGAGGCAGGTGGTTAACACTAATTGGTTATTTTCTATGAGGGGGTGAAGGCGGATTAATAGAAAGATCCCTGCTACAACTATTGTACTTGAATGTAGTAGGGCAGAGACTGGGGTCGGGCCCTCTATAGCTGATGGGAGTCATGGGTGTAGTCCAAATTGGGCTGATTTCCCTGTAGCGGCTAAAATTAGCCCTATGGTGGGGAGGGTTATGTTAAAATCTTTGGAGAGGAAGAAGATTTGTTGAATCTCCCATGAGTTTATATTTATTGCAATTCAGGCTATGCTTAGGATAAGGCCAATGTCTCCTACTCGATTGTATAATACGGCTTGTATGGCTGCTGTATTTGCATCGGCTCGGCCATATCATCAACCAATTAGTAGGAAAGATATAATTCCTACTCCTTCCCAACCAATAAAAAGTTGAAATATATTGTTGGCTGTTACTAGAATAATTATTGCTACAAGGAAGAGCAGAAGATATTTAAAAAAGCGGTTTATGTAGGGGTCTGAGTGTATGTATCAGGATGCAAATTCTAGAATTGACCAGGTAACAAACAGGGCAATAGGGGTGAAGATGAGGGAATAGTGGTCAAATTTGAAGCTAATATTGATATCAAAAATAGTGGTATTTATTCAGTGTCAATTGGTTACGATGCTTTCTGTTCCTTGGTCCAAGAAGATTATTAATGGGATAATGCTTACAAAGAAAGCACTAGTTACGGCTGTTTTAACATGTGTAAGGGCCCAGTTTGATTTTAGGGGGTTAGGATTAAGAGATATAAGGAGTGGATAAACTAAGAGGCTCAAGGTCAAAATGAGGGAGGAAGATAAGATTAAAGGTGTGGTGTACATAGCATCTACTTGGATTTGCACCAAGAGTTTTTGGTTCCTAAGACCAATGGATGAGCTATTATCCTTTAGAGGCCGAGTGAGCCGTGGGTTTTAACCACGGTGGAAGGGATTAGCAGTCACTACTGCCCCATGGGCCTCTCTCGGTGAATAAGAGGGTTTTAACCTCTGTTTTTAGAACCACAATCTAATGTTTTGTTTAAACTATATTTACAATGGCATCATCCTCATATGATCTCTGGTTTCATAATGAGTAGAATAACGGGGATTAAGTGGAGTATAATTAAAAGGTGCTCTCGGGTATGATAAGGTTGGAGATTTATAATGTGGGAGGGAGTTGGTCCTCGTTGTGTAGTTAAAAATAAATAGAGAGAATAGGCGGCAGTAATTAGGGTGCCCGTTCCGGTGAGAATTAGGGTTAGTGGAGATCAGTTGAATGCGGCTGTAATAATAAGCAGTTCTCCTATTAAGTTTGGTAGGGGGGGTAGGGCGAGGTTGGCAAGGTTGGCAATAAATCATCATGTAGCTGTGAGGGGAAAAATTATTTGTAGTCCTCGGGCTAGAATTATTGTTCGGCTATGAGTTCGTTCATAGGCTGTATTAGCTAAACAGAAAAGGGCAGAGGATACAAGGCCATGGGCAATTATTAAGATGATTGCTCCAGTAAATCCTCAGGGTGTTTGAATTAAAATACCTCCCGCCACTAAGCCTATATGGCTAACTGATGAATAGGCAATTAGGGATTTCAGGTCTGTTTGTCGAAGACAAATAGAGCCGGTTATGATAATACCTCATAGGGCTAAAATAATGAAAGGGTAGGCTATATCTTTTGTAAGAGGGTCTAACATTACTATTATTCGTATTATACCATATCCGCCAAGTTTAAGAAGAATAGCGGCAAGTACTATTGACCCTGCTACAGGGGCTTCTACATGAGCTTTAGGTAGTCAAAGATGTATACCATATAAAGGTATTTTTACTAGGAAGGCAATTAGGCAGCCTGCTCATCAAATTTTACTAGCTCATGAGTCTATTATTAATGGTTGGGAATATTGAAGTACTAGTATGGAGAGTGTATCTGTACTTTGTTGAAGAAGGAGAAGTGCAACTAGGAGAGGAAGGGATCCTGCAAGTGTATAAAATAAAAAATATGTTCCTGCATTGAGGCGTTCGGCCTGATTGCCTCACCGGGTAATAATAATTAAGGTTGGGATTAATGTAGCTTCAAATATGATATAAAACATAATAATTTCTGTGGCTCCAAATGCCATAATTAAGAAGGTTTGGAGAGAGGCCAGTAGGGAAATATATATTCGTTGGCGGGAGATGGGCTCCGGATTAATATGTTTTTGGCTGGCTAAAATTATAAGGGGTAGTAGTCAACATGTTAATACTAGGAGGGGTGTTGAGAGGGGATCTGTTCCTATATAAGGATTAGAGGTTGTTCAGCCTGTTTCTGAAGTTCATTTTAATCAGTTTAAGCTAATTAGGGCAATAAAGAGACTTTGAGTTGTTGTAGCTGTTCATAATCATTTAGGGGAAACTAGTCAAATTGTTGGGAAAAGTATAATTGTTGGTATTAAGACTTTTAGCATTGTAGTAGGTTAAGGTTTTGGAGGCGGTCTGACCCATGAGTTCGGGCTGTAGCAACTAGTAGGGCAAGACCTGCGCTGGCTTCGCAGGCTGAAAAAGCCAAAATAAACATAGGGGCTGTGGAGAAGGCCATTATCTCATGTTGTAAGGCTCAGAGGGCCAAAGCGATGAATAGTGATAATATTATGCCTTCTAAACATAGTAGGGCTGATAGGAGATGGGTCCGGTGGAAGGCCAGGCCCATAAGTCCTAACGTAAAGGCTGAGATAAAACTAAAATGTATTGGTATCATAAGGGGGTCATGGATTTAAACCATGGTTTTCTGAGCCGAAATCAAAGGTCTTATGTTGGACTAACCCCCTATTCTGCTCATTCTAGTCCACCTTGTATTCATTCATAAATTAACCCCAAGGTGAGTAGTATAAGGATGGTTGTGGCTCAGAAAAGGGTATAAGTTGGGTTATCTAGTTGATTACCTCATGGAAGTGGGAGGAGTAATGCAATTTCTAGGTCAAATAGAAGGAAGAGAATAGCAACTAAAAAGAATCGTAAGGAAAAAGGTAGTCGTGCGGACCCCACAGGGTCGAAACCGCACTCGTAAGGGGAAAGCTTTTCTGCGTCTGGGTTTATTTGTGGTAATCAGAAGGCTACCAAGGCGAGTAGAAGTGATAGGGCTGCTGTAATAAGTAAAATAGTTGTAATTAAATTCATTATCTTTCCTTGGATTTTAACCAAAACTAAATGATTGGAAGTCATTTGTACTAACTTTAAATACTAGAAAGATTATGAGCCTCATCAGTAGATAGAAACGTATAAGAATAATCAGACGACGTCTACGAAGTGTCAATATCAAGCAGCTGCTTCGAATCCAAAGTGATGTTTTGAGGTAAAATGATATTGAATTTGTCGTAGTAAGCAGACAGCTAAGAATGTGGATCCAATAATTACATGTAGGCCGTGGAAACCTGTAGCTACAAAGAATGTGGATCCATAAACACCATCAGCGATGGTAAATGGGGCTTCATAATATTCTATGGCTTGAAGAGCTGTAAAATAAAACCCTAGAAGAATTGTTAAGGTGAGTGCTTGAATAGTTTGTTTTCGTTCTCCTTCTATTAGGCCGTGGTGGGCTCAAGTTACAGTTACACCGGATGCCAGGAGTACGGCAGTATTTAAAAGAGGAACTTCGAATGGGTCTAGTGTGGATACACCTGTGGGTGGTCAGCATCCTCCTAGTTCAGGAGTGGGGGCAAGGCTTGAGTGATAAAATGCTCAGAAAAATCCTAGGAAAAAGAAGACTTCTGATGTAATAAATAGAATTATACCATAACGTAATCCCTTTTGGACTGGAATGGTGTGATGGCCTTGAAAGGTTCCTTCTCGAATAATATCTCGTCATCATTGAATTATAGTAAGAAGAAGTAGAATAAGACCAAGTGTTAAAAGGGTTATTGTATGAAAATGAAATCAGACGGCGAGGCCTGATGTTAATAATAGGGCAGCTACTGCGCCGGTTAGGGGCCAGGGACTTGGGTCAACCATGTGATACGCGTGTGTTTGGTGGGCCATTAGATGTTTTCTTGTAAATATAGGCTTAGTAGTAAAACAAAGACGTAAGCTTGAATTATTGCTACTGCAATTTCTAGTAGTGTTAGTAAGAAGAGAACTGTAGCAGTTAAAAGGGCTACTGTTGTTATCATGGGGAGTAATACAAATACTGCGGTTGCGGTTAGTTGAATGAGGAGATGTCCGGCTGTTAAGTTAGCTGTTAATCGCACTCCTAATGCAAGAGGTCGAATAACTAGGCTAATTGTTTCAATGACAATAAGCACGGGAATTAGGGGAGTAGGGGTTCCTTCTGGTAGTAGATGTCCTAAAGCTGCAGTTGGTTGATTTCGCATACCAATAATAACGGTGGCTAATCAAAAGGGTACAGCTAGACCTATATTAAGGGATAATTGGGTTGTGGGTGTAAATGTATATGGAAGTAGTCCAAGTAAATTAAGAGATAGGAGGAAAATTATTAGTGATGCTAAGATTAAGGCTCATTTATGTCCGCCTGTATTGAGCGGTAGAAGGAGTTGTTGTGTAAAGCGATTAATAAATCACCCTTGTAAGGTAATAAGACGATTATTGAATCATCGGCCGGATGGTGAGGGATAAAGTAATCAGGGGAAGGTGAGTGCTACTATAATTAGGGGAATACTTAAATATGTGGGGCTTATAAATTGATCAAAAAAGTTTAATGCCATGGTCAGTTTCAGGCCTCTGCTTTAGGCTTTTTAGTAGTAAGTGTTGTTGGTTCATTAGTAAATGTATGTTTTAGAATTTTTGATGGGATTACCAGTAAGAATACTAATCAGGAGAAGATTAAAATAGTAAATCAGGGGTTTGGATTTAATTGGGGCATAAGTCACTAGGGGTGGTCGGGAGTCACCAGTTTTTAGCTTAAAAGGCTAATGCTACACCCTGTTTAGCTTCCAAGTGAGGTGTCTTCAAGTATTAATGAGGATCAGTTTTCAAAGTGCTCTAGAGGTACGGCTTCTACAACAATTGGTATGAAGCTGTGATTAGCGCCACAAATTTCGGAACATTGTCCGTAGAATACTCCTGGGCGTGCGGCAATAAAGGCGATTTGGTTTAGGCGGCCGGGGACAGCATCTATTTTTACACCTAAAGCTGGTACAGCCCAGGAATGTAAAACATCCTCAGCTGAAACCAAGACTCGAATTGGTGATTCTATTGGAACGACCATACGATGATCTGTTTCTAATAGTCGAAATTGTCCTGGTGTTAAATCTTGGGTTGGAAGTATATAAGAGTCGAAGTTTAAATCTTCATAGTCGGTATATTCATAACTTCAGTATCATTGATGTCCCATGGCTTTAACTGTTAAGTGAGGATCATTGACTTCATCCATTAAGTAGAGGATTCGAATTGATGGGAGGGCAATGAGGATGAGGATTACTGCGGGTAATACTGTTCAAATAATTTCAATTTCTTGAGAATCTAAAATAAACTTGTCCGTTAAGTTAGTAGTAACTATTGCGGTAATAATATATAAGACTAAGGTGCTAATTAAGAAGACAATTATTAATGCATGGTCATGAAAATGGAGGAGTTCTTCTATTACAGGTGAGGCCGCGTCTTGGAATCCTAATTGTGAGGGATGTGCCATTAAGCTATAAAAGCTTAAGATACGCAGGGATTTAACCTGCAATTTTGTCTCGACAAGGCAATGTAATTTTCGGTTTTACTAGTATCTTATAAAAGAAAGTGGCAGAGTGGTTATGCGGCTGGCTTGAAACTAGTTCATGGGGGTTCAATTCCTTCCTTTCTCGTTTTGTTGTACTTGGACAAATGCTGGCTGCTCAAATGTGTGATATGGAGGGGGACATCCGTGAAGTCATTCTACATTTGTAGAAGTTAATTCAACTGATAGGACTTCCCGCTTGGCAGCGAAAGCTTCTCATAAAATAAATAGGAATAAGATGACTGCAATTAAAGAGATTAGTGAGCCTACGGAGGAGACTGTATTTCATAAGGCGTAGGCGTCTGGATAGTCGGAATATCGTCGAGGTATACCGGCAAGTCCTAGGAAATGTTGGGGGAAGAAGGTAAGATTAACTCCTACAAATATAGCTCCAAAATGGATTTTTGTTCAAGTGCTATGAAGTGTATAGCCCGAGAATAAGGGGAATCAGTGGACAAAGCCTCCTATAATTGCAAAAACAGCACCCATAGATAAAACATAATGGAAATGTGCGACTACATAATAGGTGTCATGGAGTACAATGTCGATGGAGGAGTTTGCTAATACAATTCCTGTAAGTCCTCCAACTGTAAATAGAAAAATAAATCCTAAGGCCCATAATATTGGGGTTTCTCATTTAATGGCTCCTCCATGAAGGGTTGCCAATCAGCTAAATACTTTTACCCCGGTTGGGATTGCAATAATTATAGTTGCGGATGTAAAATAGGCTCGGGTATCCACATCTATGCCTACTGTAAACATGTGGTGGGCTCATACAATAAAACCTAGGAGGCCAATAGCCATCATTGCTCATACTATTCCTATATATCCAAATGGTTCTTTTTTACCTGCATAGTAAGCTACGATGTGGGAAATTATTCCAAATCCTGGTAAAATTAAAATATAGACCTCAGGGTGACCGAAGAATCAAAATAAGTGTTGATATAAAATTGGGTCCCCACCACCTGCAGGGTCGAAGAAGGTAGTATTAAGGTTTCGGTCTGTTAGAAGTATAGTAATTCCTGCAGCTAATACTGGTAGGGATAAAAGGAGTAATACTGCTGTAATTAAAATAGCTCATACAAATAAAGGGGTTTGGTATTGTGTGATGGCTGGGGGTTTTATATTAATAATTGTAGTAATGAAGTTAATGGCCCCAAGAATAGAGGAGACCCCTGCAAGATGTAGTGAAAAAATGGCTAAATCAACGGAAGCTCCTGCATGGGCAAGATTTCCGGCGAGAGGGGGATAAACTGTTCAGCCGGTCCCTACCCCTGCCTCAACTCCTGAAGAGGCAAGAAGGAGAAGAAAGGAAGGGGGTAATAGTCAGAAACTTATATTATTTATTCGAGGGAATGCTATATCAGGGGCCCCAATTATAAGGGGAACAAGTCAGTTCCCGAAGCCTCCAATTATAATAGGCATTACTATAAAAAAGATTATTACAAAGGCGTGTGCAGTAACAATAACATTATAAATCTGATCATCGCCTAATAAGGATCCGGGTTGACTAAGCTCTGCTCGAATTAGGAGACTGAGAGCTGTACCAACTATTCCGGCTCAAGCACCGAAGATTAAATAAAGGGTGCCGATATCTTTGTGGTTGGTGGAGAAGAATCAACGTGTGATTGCCACAGGTAGAATGGCCGAAGGTTTAGGTGGCGGATTGTAGCTCCGTGTATAAAGGTTTAACTCCTTTTTCTATCACCGGCTCCGTGGTGTAAGGCACACCAGATTGCAAGTCTGGAAGCGCAGGCTAAAGGTTCCCTGCCGGGGCTTTCCCCGCCTTTTTTTGACACGGCGGGGAAAGGTAGATGAATGCTCGCTGGTTTGGGCGTTTAGCTGTTAACTAAAAGTTTGTAGGATCGAGGCCTTCTCATCTAGATAAGGCTTTAGCTTAATTAAAGTGTCTGGGTTGCATTCAGAAGATGTGGGGTAGAGTCCTGCAAGTCTTATCAAAAACTAGGAGATTTTCACTCCTATTTGAGGCTTTGAAGGCCTTTGGTTTAGTATTATCCTAAGTTTCTATCCGGCTATGGCTATAATTAGTGGTGTAATTGGTAATATTAAGATAGTTATGGATGTAGTGAGGGCTGGGATTATATATAGATTTTTACTCGATATTGGTCATGGGTTTAATAGGTTATGTACTGCTGGGAATACTATTAAGGTTATTACATAGCAGAGTCGTAAATAGAAGTATAGGCTGAGAAGGGCGCTTAGAGCTATTAAGGTGGCTGTTAGGGGAAGTCCTTGGTTTGTAAGTTCTTGTAAAATTAACCATTTTGGTATAAAGCCCGTTAAGGGGGGAAGGCCTCCTAAAGATAATAAAACCAGGGTTGTAGTAATAGTTAAAGTTGGGTTTTTTGATCATGCAAGGGCGAGTGTTTTGATTTTTGTTGTATTTGTTGATTTAAATGTTAGGAAAGCTGCTGATGTTATGATTACATATATTGCGAGGGCAAGTAGTGTTAATTGGGGTGCAAATTGAATAATAATAATTATTCAGCCTAAGTGTGCAATTGATGAATAGGCTATAATTTTTCGGAGTTCTGTCTGATTAAGTCCGGCTCAGCCCCCAATTAATGTTGATGATAACCCTAATACAAATAATAATGTTGGGTTTACTGTATTTGCTATTTGGATAAGTAGTGCGAGTGGTGCTAGTTTCTGTCAGGTTGTTATGATGAGTCCAGTGGTAAGGTCTAGTCCTTGTATTACGCCTGGAAGTCAAAAGTGAAGAGGTGCTAAGCCTAATTTCAGGGCTAAACCTAGAGTTACTAGAATAGCAGTTAAAGGGTGTGATAGGTGTAAAATATCTCATTGTCCTGTAAGTCATGCATTAATAGTACTAGCAAATAAAATTATTGCAGCTGCTGTTGCTTGTGTGAGGAAATATTTAATGGTAGCTTCGGCTGCCCGGGGGTGATGGTGTTGGATTATTAAGGGAAGAATGGCTATTGTATTAATTTCTAAGCCTATTCAGGCTAGTAGTCAATGTGAGCTGGCAAATGTTAGAGTGGTACCCAGGCCTAGGCTGAACAGTAAAATTATAATAACGTATGGACTCATATAGTGAGAGAAGGGGTTTCACCTACATTCTTGGGGTATGGGCCCAAAAGCTTATTTAGCTTATCTTACTAGGAAGTAGTATAATGGAAGTACCTGGAGTTTTGATCTCTTGGGTGTGGGTTCAAATCCCTTCTTTCTAGGGGCGGGGAGGACTTTAACCTCCATAAGTCACTCTATCAAAGTGGTCCTTTGGCATTCGGGCACCGCCCCTTGTATAATTATAGATGAGGTGGAAGTCCTGCAAATGCGATTGGAAGAGCAATATGTCAGAGAATAAGTGCTAGGGTTAATGGTAAAAAATTTTTTCACACTAAATGTATAAGTTGGTCATATCGAAATCGTGGGTAGGAGGCTCGTACTCAGAGAAAAATAATGGTTAGTAGGGCAGCTTTAGTTATTAGATTTATTGAGGTAAGCTCTGGTATAGTTGGAATATGTGAGGCTCCTAAAAATAGAATGGCTGATAGGGTATTTATTAATAAAATGTTGGCATATTCAGCTAAAAAGAATAGTGCAAAAGGGCCACTAGCATATTCTACATTAAATCCTGATACTAATTCTGATTCACCTTCAGTAAGGTCAAACGGGGCACGATTTGTTTCTGCTAGTGTGGAAACATATCATATTGCTGCTAGGGGTCAGGCTGGTAAAATAAGTCATACAAATTCTTGGGTAATATTAAATGTTTGTAGGGTAAAGCCTCCTGTAAATACAATAATAGAAAGCAGAATTAGGCCTAAACTAACTTCGTAGGAAATTGTTTGGGCTACGGCTCGGAGTGCTCCAATGAGTGCGTATTTTGAATTTGATGCTCATCCTGAGCCTAAAATAGAGTAGACGGCTAGACTTGAAATGGCTATAATAAATAGAACTCCTAGATTTAGGTCAACGAGAGGGTAGGGAATTGGTATGGGTGCTCATAATAATAGTGCTAGGGTTAATGCTAGTGTGGGGGCGGCTAAAAATAGAAATGGGGAGGAGGTTGCTGGGCGTACGGGTTCTTTAATAAAGAGTTTGACTCCATCTGCAATTGGTTGAAGTAGGCCATATGGTCCTACTACATTGGGTCCTTTTCGTAGCTGTATATAGCCTAAAACTTTTCGTTCAATAAGTGTTAGAAATATTACTGCAAGTAAGACGGGTACAATATAGGTTAGAGGACTAATTAGGTGAGTAATAAGTAGTGTTAACATAACTAAGGAGAGGATTTGAACCTCTGGTGGAAAGGGCTTAGGCCTATTGCAATTACCGGGCTCTGCCACCTTAGTATCCCTTAACTAGGGTCTGGGATTGCCTTCTATTATTTAATTTAGTTGATTTCATTAAATTAGAATAGGGCGTGTTTTAAACAGGGGCCTTATTCTTCCGGTCCTTTCGTACTAGGAAGGATGGCGTTACAGATAGAAACTGACCTGGATTGCTCCGGTCTGAACTCAGATCACGTAGGACTTTAATCGTTGAACAAACGAACCCTTAATAGCGGCTGCACCATTAGGATGTCCTGATCCAACATCGAGGTCGTAAACCCCCTTGTCGATAGGGACTCTTGAAGGGGATTGCGCTGTTATCCCTAGGGTAACTTGGTCCGTTGATCGGCTTTATAAGCCGGATCTTATAGTCAGATGTTCTGCGACTTAGAGATGTATCTCTTGGTTTGAGAGGGAATCCCATTCTGTATGGAGGTTTTGTTTTACTCCGTGGTCGCCCCAACCGAAGACGTGGGCCAAATGGCTGTTTTGTTAAACTTCATTTTATATGGGTTTTTATACAGTTGGCTTTTTGTCTTAAGCTCCAAAGGGTCTTCTCGTCTTGTATTAATATGTCCGCTTCTGCACGGGCAGATCAATTTCATTGACCAAAGAAGGGAGACAGTTAAGCCCTCGTTTTACCATTCATACGGGTCTTCATTTAAAAGACAAGTGATTGCGCTACCTTAGCACGGTCAAAATACCGCGGCCATTTAACAAGAAGTCACTGGGCAGGCAGGACCTCCTATACTTCGAAGATTTAGCAGGAGGCGATGTTTTTGGTAAACAGGCGAGGCTTGTGTTTGCCGAGTTCCTTCCTTTTTTATTAGTCTTTCCTTGTGGCACGCCTGTGTAGGGTAAACGATTAAGTATGTGAATTTTTCTTGTTTTTTATTTGTATCACAGTTCCCTCTTGTATTGGGTTCGTTAATTATTAGTGGTTAGTCCGATCTAACTTACACATGGGCCGGGGAGAAGGGGGTGCCTTCTTATTACTCATTTTAGCAGGGTCTCTTTCATGTTAGCATGAAATGGCCTAGTATAATAAGGGGTTTTGGATAATAATATCCTTATAATAGATTAATAGATCTGCCTGAGCTTTAACGCTTTCTGTTTAGGTGGCTGCTTTTAGGCCCACTTAAGCAGTAATCTTTTTAAGTATGATCCTTAACCTCCTGGGCAGGTTGTGTCCTGATTCAAAGGGGCTGTACCCCCTTTGACTAACTCCAGCATATTTCTCTAGTCCATAATTTAAGTTATTTTGGGTGGGCTGAGGAGTGCGGGGCTGAACTTCTATCCATTTCCTAGGCAACCAGCTATCACCAAGTTCGGTAAGTTTGTCACTTCTACCCGGAGATCTTCCCACTCTTTTGCCACAGAGACGGGTTGGCCCTATAATAGGCTGTCCCGGGGTAGCTCACTTGGTTTCGGGGTTTTGAACTAAAGTTCTCTTTGCTCAATTATACTGGCTAAAGCATGATGCAAAAGGTACGAGGTTTAGTCTCTGCTTTTTAGGGCTTAAATGAGTTGTTTCATTTCTCTTTCAGCTTTCCCTTGCGGTACTTTTTCTATAGCTTCATAAGGGCCTTTTCCGTCACCCGTACTAAGGCAGAAGAATGATTTAATTTTATTTTTGGAGTATAATAAAGTTGAGAATATTGTTAATTTAATTTTTAGTATTAGAGCTAGCTGTTCAGCTCAGAATGATCCAACTTGCATGGATGTGGTCTCGGTGTAAGTGAGATGCTTAACTGTCTCGGCCACATTCTGAATTTTCTAAGTGCACCTTCCGGTACACTTACCATGTTACGACTTGCCTCCCCGGGTTTTTATTTTATGGGTTATTTACTGAAGTAATTTTTTGGGGGGAGAGTGACGGGCGGTGTGTACGCGTCTCAGAGCCTAATTCAAAAACACGCTCTATTTGTTTTTTACTACTAAATCCACCTTAAAACACCCGTTTCATGGTGTTGTCCGTAATATTCTGTTATAGAAAATGTAGCCCATTTCTTTCCACCCCATAAGCTACACCTTGACCTGACGTTTTGAGATTTACTCATTTTGCTTACTATTAAACCTTCACAGGGTGAGCTTACGACGGCGGTATATAGGCGGAAATGGCAAGGGGTGGTGAGGTTTAACGGGGATTATCGGTTCTAGAACAGGCTCCTCTAGGGGGATCTGAGACACCGTCAAGTCCTTTGGGTTTTAAGCTAGGGCTCGTAGTACCCCGGCGGACATATTTGTATTATATATGTCTAAATTTAAGGCTAAGCATAGTGGGGTATCTAATCCCAGTTTGTTTCTTAGCTTTCGTGGCGTCAGGCTTTATAAAGCTACTTTCGTATTGGGACTTCGTTCCTTCGTGGTGCGTTCAACGGCCTAGAAGGTCTTTGGCTTTATTTATTATATACCCCAAACCACTCTTTACGCCGTGTATATCAACTAGGGTCTCTCGTATAACCGCGGTGGCTGGCACGAGTTTGACCGACCCTAATTAACCCTAACTAAGTCAAGTTTTCACTTATGGCTTAATGTTTATCACTGCTGAGTTCCCTTGGGGGTGTGGCGTAGCAAGGCGTCTTGGGCAAGGTAGTGTGCCTGATGCCAGCTCCTCGTTTCCGGACGGGGTTATGAGGGCATTTTCACGGGGGTGCGGATACTTGCATGTATAAATTAGGTTAAAGCTGATATTAAGGTCGGGACCAAACCTTTATGCTTATGGAACTTTTTAGGGTTCATCTTAACATCTTCAGTGTCATGCTTTGTTTAAGCTACACTAGC